GTTGACATGCGGAGGAACATATTTACTAGTTATATCATCTGCAATCGCCTGAATTTCAAGACGTTCTTCGAACCAATCATAAACTTTATTGAGATAGGTAAACTAAGGGTACTCCCCCTCCAAGAACTGTATATGAGAATTTCATCTCGTACAGCTCAAACAAAAAAAAGACCCAAATACGGATTGAAGTGGATATGAAATATAAAGTTTTAAACTTTTCTCTCATTCAATATTATTTAAAGATATGAAAGAGTCAAAACGCGAAAGCTCTTCTTTGTGGTTAAATGCCAAAAAATCAAGTCAGCTCGTTCGTCTTTATGTTGTGTTGATCGTTACAGGCCTCTTGAATCTTCTAGATTACCTATCTTTTTTGTCTTTTTTATTTGGTATTTGTATGGAACGGGAATGCGGATTTTTTCTTGTTTTCTTTATTATTGATAGGAATTCTCTTGTTAAGACCCTACTTAACTAATCAATTGAAACCTCAGATTCATATGAGAACCACGATAATTCAATGAAACCTTCAAAGTACAAAGTTCACTGAGTGAGAACCGTTGGATCATCACTTATTCAATCAAAAAATAGCTATAATGACTAAAAACATAAAATACAAAGAAGCACTTGTCCTTTGATCCAAATAAGAGTTTATTAAAAGTAGAAAAATATTTTTATTTATTAAAGTTTATAAGATAGAACGGAAAGAAGTCCGGCTACGAGGTCTGAGTATTAAGTATGAATCATAGTTCGAATGCTTTGTGATCTATTTGATCTATTTCGTGCTCCAGATACTCGAATGAATATCCGACGAAGTAAAACCATCTTGATAAAGATGACAGACCCCACTCTCTGTACTATCCACAGGGTCAATTCTAACAAGTCACACACTCATATTCCGGAAATATACAATTCAGAAAAAGATTTCGCGGTCGAACTACCAAAGGAGAATAGGCTAAAATTTTTAGACCTACATAATTTACTTTTTTATATCGAACTAAAAGCTAGGACTTCAAGATTCTTCTCAGTCTAATTCACTGAAATTCCATCCAGTAGAACAGAAGAATTATAAATCTCCAAAATAATAGATAGGAATATCGCAAATAGAGCCATTGCAACACCCATCAAAGGGGTCGTTCCCCATCCAGGAGCTACTTTACCATATTCGGAATTCAATGGTTTCAATAACTTCCCTACAGTAGTGCTTCTTGGACCTGATCTAGAACTATCTTCAACAGTTTGTGTAGCCATAAATCTTATTTTGTATTCATTATGATCTGTTGACTTTGTATACCATTCCGTTGTAAATAAACGATCTTATCATAGATCCATTGTGGTCTTTCAATTCTATAATAATGGAAACAGCAACCCTAGTCGCCATCTTTATATCTGGGTTACTTGTAAGTTTTACTGGGTATGCTCTATATACTGCCTTTGGGCAACCCTCTCAACAACTAAGAGATCCATTCGAGGAACACGGGGACTAGTTGACGTAATCAGCCTCCAAATATTTGGGGGCTGATTACGTCAATGAAGATAATGAAAAATTATTTCATTTTTTAGTTGAAATTGTCGGTGGTTCCCGAAAAAAAATAGCGAAAAAAATTATCCCTAAAGTCGATACTAAGAGAAATGTATAAACCAATGCTTCCATAAATTTGATTGTGGTTTACAATTATAGCTTTCATACCTGTTTTGTTTACTTGGGAGTATCCCTACGGATAAAGAAAGAGCAAAAGAAACGGCAGCGATTTAAATCAAGATTTCTACAGTACCCTATCCATTAAATAAAATCGCAAACAGAAACTATAAGAAAAAAAGCAATGTTGCATCAGACTGTTTGTCTTTTTGTAGTTGGATCTCCAAGTTTTTGGAATGCCCCAAATTCTACTTGAGCATCCAAATCTGGATCAATACCAGCAAAAACATCTCTGAAAAGGGTTCTAGAACCATGCCAAATGTGTCCAAAGAAGAAAAGTAGAGCAAACGAAGCATGCCCAAAAGTAAACCAACCTCTTGGACTGCTACGAAAAACACCATCGGATTTCAAAGTAGCACGATCTAATTCAAAAATCTCACCCAATTGAGCCCGTCTAGCATATTTTTTCACAGTTGCGGGATCACTATAACTAACTCCATTGAGTTCACCACCATAAAACTCAACAGTTACACCTACTTGTTCGACACTATATTTAGACTCTGCCCTTCTAAACGGGACGTCGGCTCTAACAATTCCGTCTCCGTCTACCAAAACAACCGGAAAAGTTTCAAAAAAAGTAGGCATACGGCGTACAAAAAGTTCACGCCCTTCTTTATTTCTAAAGACGGGGTGTCCTAGCCACCCAACAGCTATTCCATCCCCATTGTCCATTGAACCCGCTCGGAATAATCCCCCCTTTGCTGGATTATTACCAATATAATCGTAAAAAGCTAATTTTTCAGGAATTTTAGCCCAAGCTTCTGATAAACTTTGATTTTCAGCTAGTCCAGCACTAACTCTTCGATATATTTCTTGTTGAAAGTATCCCTGATCCCATTGATAACGAGTAGGACCAAATAATTCGATGGGAGTAGTTGCAGAACCATACCACATAGTTCCAGCAACAACAAAAGCTGCAAAAAAGACAGCAGCAATACTACTGGAAAGGACGGTTTCAATATTACCCATACGTAATCCTTTGTATAGACGTTGAGGTGGACGAACACTAAGATGGAATAAGCCCGCTAATATACCCAACGTCCCTGCTGCAATATGATGAGAGGCTATTCCTCCCGGAACAAAAGGGTCAAAACCCTCCACGCCCCACGCCGGGTTTACGGGTTGGACCTTTCCGGTTAGTCCATAAGGGTCGGATACCCATATTCCAGGACCAAATAATCCTGTTACATGAAATGCGCCAAAACCAAAGCAAGCCACTCCTGAAAGAAATAAATGAATTCCAAAAATCTTAGGCAAATCCAAAGAAGGTTTTCCTGTACGTTCATCACAAAAAATTTCTAGATCCCAATATACCCAATGCCAAATAGCTGCCAAGAAGCATAAGCCAGAAAACACGATATGTGCTGCGGCTACCCCTTCGTAACTCCAAAGACCCGGGTTCGTTATAGTCCCTCCTGTAATATTCCAACCGCCCCATGAGTTGGTTATTCCTAAACGAGTCATGAAAGGTATAACGAACATACCTTGTCTCCACATTGGATCAAGAACAGGGTCGGAGGGATCAAAAACAGCTAATTCATATAGAGCCATTGAACCGGCCCAACCAGCAACCAGAGCGGTATGCATTATATGAACAGAAAGCAAACGACCGGGATCATTCAATACAACAGTATGAACACGATACCAAGGCAAACCCATGGAAATACCCCTTTATCAACGAAAAATAGACACTATGTAACTTTATTGCATTGGAAAAAACTGCGCTACGGACCCCCCCCCTTTTTTAGGTAATTATTTCGGAGAAAGGATTAATATTTGTTCTATTCTGTTAGTAATAATGGAACAATTCGATTCATAGGATAAAAAGGGAAGCGGATCTATTCTATATCCGATAAGTACCAATACGCAATGGGGGTGAATCCTATTTTATATGAACCAAGATAGCTATTGTTGTTCATCATTCAGAAGCCCGTTCGTAAAAAATTTCCTTTATTTTTTTCATTCTCTCTTACTTTACTTTTATTTTATATTTTAGCTTACTCAACTTATGTATTAAATATTATTAATTTAAATATGATTTAGTTTAGTAAAGTAGGAAAAAAAGGATAAGATAATATTATTAAAAAATGAAAACCCAGTCTTACGTTTCCACATCAAAGTGAAATAGAGAACTTCATTCTCTTTTTTTTTCATTTCATGCCTATTGGCGTTCCAAAAGTACCTTTTCGAAGTCCTGGAGAAGGAGATACATCTTGGGTTGACATATAGTGCGACTTGTCAGATATATTGGGCTGTATGGGATTTTCCCATTTTCTCCCTCGATCGAGATATCCTCTGTTTCGCCCAAAAAGATTTATTTAATTATCAAAAATTTGTAACGCGAAGCGCAAAAAATAAAGTGTAATTAAATGCAGGGAGTATTTAGATTGATATTAGATTATCAAAATTTTTTATGGTTTACGTGATCGGACTACTAAAATGAAGTATCCAGGCTCCGTTTAGCAAAAACCCAATTGATAATTAATATATAATATTTTTATAATTACTACTTGTTATGATATGCAAAATTCCGATAAAAATTTATATTAAAAAATAAAAAAAAATTTTAACTGGGTGATCTAAAACTGTTGATCAAATCAAAAAATAAAATTCAAAATTTAGTGACTATTTGACAGAAGACATGTGAAAGAAATGAATTAAAAAAAAGGAGTAGTAAAAAAAAAAAGACGCGGTATTTGGTTCATTTGTCCTATATGTGCAAATAAAAATCGGCAAATTTTTCCTTTTACTCGGGGTAGAGCATAAACCTAAAAAATGGAATAAAAAAAGTAAGAAGCCCGTTCAGGAACAAGAAAAAACCATCGCCATTTCAACTGAATATCGATGAAAAAAAAATATCAATGAATCAAGTTAGTCTGACAGGCTTAATCAATCGTTTTATTATAGGATTATAATATCTAATAAAAGGGTCAAAAACGTCTTTTTTCTTTTACTTTTAAAAAGGGAGCAAGCCCTTCCCTTAAAAGTTAGAAAAAAAGCCTTCTATGAAAAAAAGGGGGGTTGGAATCGACACATTGATTTTTTCACAATTTTTATTGAACCGTATGCATCAAAAGGTGCCTGTACGGCTCCTAAGGAATAAAATTTTATCCTAATCAACCGACTTTATCGAGAAAGATTATTTTTTTTAGGCCAAGAAGTTGATACCGAAATCTCGAATCAACTTATTAGTCTTATGATATATCTCAGTATAGAAAAGGATACCAAAGATCTTTATTTGTTTATAAACTCTCCTGGCGGATGGGTAATATCTGGAATGGCTATTTATGATACTATGCAATTTGTGCGACCCGATGTACAGACAATATGCATGGGATTGGCCGCTTCAATAGCATCCTTTATCCTAGTCGGAGGGGCAATTACCAAACGTATAGCATTCCCTCACGCTTGGCGCCAATGAGTTTTTTTAATTTTAGAGAAAAAAATACTATGCCTTCGCCACCGGAAATATGAATTAGTTAAGTAATAATAGCATGGCACTTCGAATTCGATATGAAATTTTTGAGATAAAAAAAATAAAATTAGATCATATATTGAAAGAGTAGTATGAGATAAGGAAGGGGTTTTTCAAATGATATCTTACCTATTCGGGCACATCTCAGCGTCACAAACTTTGTTTTCACACCGGAAGCTTATTTACAAAATTTATATTAAAAAAGACACTTTGGGATTGCTGAATCATATACGAATAAAAAAAATTATATATAAAGCAACGGAACCATCATAGTATTTTTTTAACTCCTACAAAAAAAAGGATGGTAATTGGATCATTTATGGATCTGCGTATAATACAACCTATATTTTGTTTTCGTTCGCCGAAAATAAAGGTCAAAAAAACATAAATTCCATTGTGGAGCCGTATGCAATGCACAAAAAAAGCCTGTACGGTTTTTCAAATTTCTCTGCTTTTTTTGTTATCTCGCCTCGTTCTGCGAAATATAAGAACCTTTTCTATTATATCAGCAGGGTAATGATCCATCAACCCGCTAGTTCGTTTTATGAGGCACAAACGGGAGAATTTATCTTGGAAGCGGAAGAACTACTAAAACTTCGCGAAACCATCACAAGGGTTTATGTACAAAGAACGGGCAAACCTATATGGGTTGTATCCGAAGACATGGAAAGGGATGTTTTTATGTCAGCAACAGAAGCCCAAGCTCATGGAATTGTTGATCTTGTAGCGGTTCAATAAAAAATAGGAGCGATTTCATGCAAATCTACAATTTATAATTTTATATCTTTTTAGATTAAAGGTGTAGTTTCATATTCTCTTCAATATAAAAAAAATATATTGAAGAGAATCTTGAAGAAAAGTAATGCAGAATTAGCCGGTTAGAACCAATCTAAACCAGCCCATTATTTATATGATTCCGTATGCCAACCATTAAACAACTTATTAGAAATACAAGACAGCCAATCCGAAATGTCACGAAATCCCCAGCGCTTCGGGGATGCCCTCAGCGACGAGGAACATGTACTCGGGTGTATGTGCGACTCGTTTAGATCGTAGACTGAGACACAAAAAGTAAATTCTTTTTTAAATATCAAAGGATCAGTACCTTTGAATAAAATATAATGTAGGAACTCGATTCATTATTTAAAAAAGCTAGATTGCTCATATCTTATATTGTGTCTGAAACTTATGGTTTACATTGGTGCAAATCCAATCAACTCCATTTTTTTAGAAAACCCCCAGTGATAACAAATGGTTATCCATTAAGCGGGGGAAATTACTTTTTTATAAAAAAAAAAGATTCCACTCTTGAAAGAAAAGAACGGACTAACAGGGTAAACGACCAAATCAATTTTTAAAATGAAATACCGTTACTGTATAAAGTGGATCTCATTGTGAAAGACCTATTACTGGAATATTCATGGGGTAGAGCCAAAGAATGTGAATTGTACAAGTTACCAATAGTATTGATTAATTAAAAGAAGGAGCTCCGGTGTATAGAGAGGACCTCACCGTTTTAGAAGTAACCATATAAACGATGGAACCCACTATTTATCCATTTATATTTACTACTTTTTGTTTTTGTAGTTATTTTATTTTTTATATTAAGTATCAAGGCTGTTTCTCCTTTCAAAGCAAAGGAAAATACCTAGCAAAAATAGTGGTGGGGAAGGTTAGAGTAGCAAAAGCCATTGGAATTTTTTTTATACATTGGAATAATTCGTGTGGTTATTAATAGACTAGTAAAGGGGAAAAGAAGAACTAAAAAAGAATTAGTTATTCATCAAAGTTTGATTTATTCAATGACTAGAATTAAACGCGGATATATAGCTCGGAGGCGCAGAACAAAACTTCGTTTATTTGCATCCAGCTTTCGAGGGGCTCATTCACGACTTACACGAACTATGACTCAACAGAGAATAAGAGCTTTAGTTTCGGCTCATCGGGATAGGGGTAAAAGAAAAAGAGATTTTCGGCGTTTATGGATCACTCGAATAAATGCCGTAATTCACGAAACGGGGGTATTCCATAGTTATAACCGATTCATACACAATCTGTACAAGAAGCAATTACTTCTTAATCGGAAAATACTTGCACAAATAGCTCTATTAAATAGGAGTTGTCTTTATACGATTTCGAGTGAGATAAAAAAATAAGGGGGTTGTAGGAAACCCACTAAAATATTTTAAATAGAGTTCTAAGGAGAATGAGCTCGGGAAGGTAGAGTAGAAATTAGTATTATAAAAAACAAAACGAGGGTATATAGTCGCTAAAAAAAGAGTTTTTTTTTTTATTTTTATGACAGACACAGACGTAACAATCAAATTTTGATTCTTGATTGGATTTTTCGAACAAAATATTAATCTCTTTTTTAATTTCTTCGGTTTGGAATTGTTATTCAATTGAAGAATAAGTCTACTTTTTTCTGGTTCTAAGGCTAGTAGTTCTAGGGGTCGACTCACTTCTTTCAAATTGTTTCTGATTATTAAGAAAAGGTAACAAAGATAAAATACGAGCTTGTTTTATAGCAATAGTAATTAATCGTTGTTGTTTTAAAGTCACTCTATTCACCCGTCTAGATAATATTTTTCCTTGTTCACTAATAAATCGACTAATTAAACTCATGTTTCTATAATCAATTCGATCCCCCGATTGGATCGGGGGCAAACGCCTACGAAAAGATCGCTTGGATTTAGTAAAAAGTCGCTTAGATTTATTCATAATTTTTTTTATTCCTTATCTCTAAAATCCTATTTTGATCGGATCAAAATAAAAACGATTTCTATTTATATTCTATATAGAATTAAGAATATAGGATTAGATTTATTTCTATTGATTTATTTGTTTATATTTATATATATATGTAATATATATATACTATCATTATTCCTGTTCTTAAAATAACAGTTGACATACAAGCACTTAATTTTATCTATTTCTTTATTTCCCCGTGAATTGTATGTTTATAACAATAGGGACAGAATTTTCTCAATTCCAATCGACTAGGGGTGTTATGCCGATTCTTTTGAGTAATATATCTGGAAATTCCCGCCGATTCTTTCCTAATATCATTTCGAACACAACAGGTACATTCTAAAATAATTGTTACTCGAACATCTTTACCCTTGGCCATGAAACCTCCTTTGGATTTATGATTAACCCCAATCTTCTATTTTATTTTTAGGATCCAGAAAGAACAAGAACAAAAAAAATAAAAGCTGTTAACTAAAAAAAAATTCGGAAATATTTTGTTGCAATGAATATTATTTAGTAATTAAATAAAAATAAAATAATAAGCAATACAATGATTTTTTGAAAACTATATTTAAAATCTTTGTACAGTATTTTTTTAAAGTATCTCGTAGGATACTATTTCCCTAGCAACACCCTTTTTTCGTTCTATTAATAAATCCTGAACCCACGTTTTTATGACCTTTCGCCCCCACCCTTTTTTTATAATTTTTTTAGAATAAATTAGAAAAAGGGTGGGGGGGGATAATTAGTCCCAGATCGTTGATTGTATCTCTAAATTTTTTTTCACCCTTTCTGACTAGAATTAAAAAAAGGGAAATATTAATGCATCTGGAAATAAACGATTAATCTCTATTAATAAACCTGCTAATGAAACGAACCATAGAGTACTTAGTACCGGCGCTACGGAAAGATATGTTTTTAGATCTCGCATTTGAAATCCTCCTTCTTTCTTCTTTAATTGTATTACATTATATATAGTAATATATATAACTACAGATGTACATGTAGTTAAGAAGTTCTTGTATACGTAACCCCCCACTTTCAAAATTATAATTGAAATTTTGTCTACTAGAACTATACTTATAGATTCCGTTTTCAAATGGAAAGGCCTTTTATGTAAAATTTAAATTGATAGAATTTTCGTAAAAAAGGTAATTTTTTAAACTATATGTTTGTTATCTGATATGAGACAAAAAAAATAAGAAATTAATTAACAATAAAAAAGAAGAAGGATGTGGAAAACAAGGCAGGAATTCTCTACAATGACACTGTAAACCAACTGAAAGGGATGTAGCGCAGCTTGGTAGCGCGTTTGTTTTGGGTACAAAATGTCACGGGTTCAAATCCTGTCATCCCTACCTATTACTGTTCTTCTGAGCAGTAACGTGGGATCTATTTTAGATCTATCTTTTTTTAATAAAATAGGACAGACATAAAATTCTGAAATTTATGATATACTATATCATAGTATATACGTACAAAATCTATTCGGGTTAAAGAATGTCCTCTTTATAGTTTATAGCCTTTTCATTTTTTAGAAAAAACAAGAAAAGCGCTCTTAGTTCAGTTCGGTAGAACGTGGGTCTCCAAAACCCAATGCCGTAGGTTCAAATCCTACAGAGCGTGATTTCATTCTTGTTTATTAGATTGTGTCAAAATTCCAATGTTCGCAAATAATTGAGCAGCAATCTGAATTAGACCTCCCGCATATGAAAGCAAGAAGGAGGTCAGTAAAAAAGGAGATGTTAATTAATCAAAAGTCCAACTGATCACCACGCCTGTATTGTAAATAAGCCGTTACGAATAATCCAGCCAAAGTAATAGGAATTAGACCTAAGACGATTCCAAATAAAAAAACTTCAATCATTTTAATTTTCTTTTATTTTCATTTTTTAAGGGGAGAAAAGAGAGGTACTAGCTATTCCTAGCTCTTAATCTGTATTGCCGATGAATCTCAATGACCAAAATTGGGTAATTAACCTGGTAGGGAACTATCGAACATATGAAATACCACAGAACTCCTTTTTATAAAAAAATCTTCATTTAATTAATTTCAAATAAGTCGTATTTTGCTTAGA